ATTCAAGTACAAATCGCAGGGCGTATCGACGGAAAAGAAATTGCACGTGTCGAATGGATCAGAGAAGGTAGGGTCCCCCTACAAACAATTCGCGCTAAAATTGATCATTGTTCCTATACAATTCGAACTATTTATGGAGTATTAGGCATCAAAATTTGGATATTTGTAAACGAGTTTGGATATTTGTAAACGAGAAATAATAGACCTTCATTTGTTTTGCCATTCTGTCCAGTGATAGAACAAAAAATTACAAACTGTTTCATTCTTTTTCTGTTAAATCAAACAAAAATTAACAATTCTAATTCTATAAGGTTGAATAAAAATTCGATTGACCATTTAGTATAATTGCTATGCTTAGTGTGTGACTCGTTAGTTTTTTCTTTAGAGTTTAGGGTTGAGATTAAAAAAAAAAAAAAAAATAGACTAACCCCTACTATGAACTTAGTAACCATATAAATTTATAACCAACTTATTGCTTCGTATTGTCAAGATCCCAAGAAACAGTCACTATATGGGTGGATCGATCATATAGTTGTAGCAACTGAAATTTTTTCCATAAAAAAGAAATCTGATTATGGGTTGTGAAGCAAAAATAAAGGGATGTGGATAAATGGAAGGATGATAGAAAGAGAGAACAAAAATATCAATGATATATGATTCCAATATGTATGGTCTATGAATCACCTCATAAAAGGCAGTGTGATAAAGCATTAATACTGATATAAATATATAAATGAAATATAAATAAAATATAAAAAATATAAAAAAAAAATAATAAAGAATAAAGAGCCTCGGGTTAATAAAAACTGAGTAGATTGACTCGGGAACGAATTTTGCCGGAAGCTCCATTGCAGAGTTCAGACCTAACCATTAATGGAGAAGCTATGGGAACGACGAAACCTGTGACTGCATAGGATTCTATTGAAAACGAATCCTAATAATTCATTGGGTGGGATGGCGGAACGAACCAAGAAAAAATTTATTTATTCTGAGAGGTGTCATGAATTGACTGACCCTACGAATGAAAGAGTCAATATTCGCCCGCGTAAACCTTTATTTATTGGTTTACAATTTTTGGCGCGATTCGATAGAGGTAAAAATAAGGATTCATTATATTATACGTTATATTCTAAAAAAAGAAGCATTTTTTATATTTTCTATATCTAATAATATACACACACGTCCAGCTGTATATTTTGTATATACATCTTCCTTTGTAACAAATTAAATATCAATAAATGCCATTCATTACTTATAATTACTTATATTATTAACTCATAATTACTTATTTATTATTATAATTTATTATAATAATAAATTTATTATTATAAATAAAATTATTATAATTATACATGTGTATCTGTAATATTATTGAATCGTTTCATTCGCGAGGAGCTGGATGAGAAGAAACTCTCATGTCCGGTTCTGCAATAGAGATGGAATTAATAAACAACCATCAACTATAACCCCAAAAGAACCAGATTTCGTAAACAACATAGAGGAAGAATGAAGGGAATATCTTGTCGAGGCAATCATATTTGTTTCGGCGGATACGCTCTTCAGGCACTTGAACCCGCTTGGATCACAGCTAGACAGATAGAAGCGGGGCGGAGAGCAATGACACGATATGCGCGTCGTGGTGGAAAAATATGGGTACGTATATTTCCCGACAAACCTGTTACAGTAAGACCTACCGAAACACGTATGGGTTCGGGAAAGGGATCCCCCGAATATTGGGTATCTGTTGTTAAACCGGGTCGAATACTTTATGAAATGGGCGGAGTATCAGAAACTGTAGCCAGAGCAGCTATTTCAATAGCTGCGTGCAAAATGCCTATACGAACTCAATTTGTTATTTCACGATAGGGATGTAGAACTAAACAAAAGGGATATTGAGGATGAAAAAACAACCGCAGGTTTATTTTTTTCTGGACGGACAATATTTCTTTTTTTCCTTCATCCTTTGCATTGAAATAACAGATTCAAATAAAAAAATATATGATTCAACCTCAGACCCTTTTGAATGTAGCGGATAACAGCGGAGCTCGAGAATTGATGTGTATTCGAATCATAGGAGCTGGTAATCACCGATATGCTCATATTGGTGACGTTATTGTTGCTGTAATCAAAGAAGCAGTGCCAAATATGCCTCTAGAAAGATCAGAAGTCATTAGAGCTGTAATTGTACGTACATGTAAAGAACTCAAACGTGACAACGGTATGATAATACGATATGATGACAATGCAGCGGTCGTCATTGATCAAGAAGGAAATCCAAAAGGAACTCGAGTTTTTGGTGCGATCGCTCGGGAATTGAGACAGTTGAATTTTACTAAAATAGTTTCATTAGCTCCCGAGGTATTATAAATACTAGTAGATGACACTATGATATAGTAGGCTATCTGAAATAGATCAAATTAATAGATTGTGTCTCACGCATATACTTTTTAAAATTTAATAATTCAAAAAAAAAAAAAAACAAAGAAAAAAGAAAAAAGGAAACATGTTGATTATATCAAAATTAGGAGGCACAAAAAATTATAGTTCGTTATGGGTAGGGACACTATTGCCGATATAATAACTTCTATAAGAAATGCTGACATGAATAAAAAAGGAACGGTTCGAATAGCATCTACTAATATCACCGAAAACATTGTTAAAATACTTCTACGAGAAGGTTTTATTGAAAATGTTCGGAAACATCAGGAAAATAACAAATATTTCTTGGTTTCAACCCTGCGACATAGAAAGACTAGGAAAGGAATATATAGAACCGTTTTAAAGTGTATCAGTCGACCCGGTTTACGAATTTATTCCAACTATCAACGAATTCCTAAGATTTTAGGTGGAATGGGAATTGTAATTCTTTCTACTTCTCGAGGTATAATGACAGATCGAGAAGCTCGATTAGAAAGAATTGGAGGAGAAATCTTGTGTTATATATGGTGATCCTCCTCCTCTGGTATCCTAATTTTATCTCTAACTTCCCATTTGTGAAATAGAGAGGAAAAGTGAGTTATATACCTCTTCCTTCATTAGTTGATACTTCAAGGGGGTTACCTGGAATGAAAGAACAAAAATTGATTCATGAAGGTTTAATTACTGAATCACTTCCCAACGGTATGTTCCGGGTCCGTTTAGATAATGAAGATCTAATTCTAGGTTATGCTTCAGGGAGGATCCGGCGCAGTTTTATACGGATACTACCAGGAGATAGAGTAAAAATTGAAGTAAGTCGTTATGATTCAACCAGAGGACGTATAATTTATAGACTTCGCAACAAAGATTCGAACGATTAGGTGATTTTTTAAACATTCCTTTCATGGGGACACAATTCGAAGTTAAAAAAAAAAAAAAATATTCAAGAAACTTATTTTCCTCAAAAGAGTAGATTCAGAATTAAGGTAAGGAATAAGAAATATGAAAATAAGGACTTCTGTTCGTAAAATTTGTGAAAAATGTCGACTGATCCGTAGGCGCGGACGAATTATAGTGATTTGTTCCAATCCGAGACATAAACAGAGACAAGGATAATCTTTCTAAAAAAGAACTTTCTTTTCTAAAGAGGAGGACCCATGTAAGAATAAAAGATCTGTTTTAACATGAAATGGATATCTCCGTATCTTTTCTTTCTGTATATTTCTGACTCATATTTATGAGATGATAAAATATGACAAAAGCTATACCAAGAATTGGTTCACGTAGGAATGGACGTATTGGTTCACGTAAGAATGGACGTAGAATACCAAAAGGAGTTATTCATGTTCAAGCGAGTTTCAACAATACCATTGTAACTGTTACAGATGTACGAGGTCGGGTGGTTTCTTGGGCCTCCGCGGGTACTTCTGGATTCAAAGGCACAAGAAGAGGTACACCCTATGCTGCTCAAGCCGCAGTGGTAAATGCTATTCGTACAGTGGTGGATCAGGGTATGCAACGGGCAGAAGTTATGATAAAAGGCCCTGGTCTCGGAAGAGATGCAGCATTACGAGCCATTCGTAGAAGTGGTATACTATTAAGTTTAGTACGTGATGTAACACCTATGCCACATAATGGGTGTCGACCTCCTAAAAAAAGACGTGTGTAGAAATAAGAATTAAACAGATTTCAAGAGAAATAAATGATTCAATGATCTGATCAAATATTATAATAATACTTATTATAGTATGGTTCGAGAGGAAGTAGTAGGATCCACTCGAACACTACGGTGGAAATGTGTTGAATCAAGAGTAGACAGTAAGCGTCTTTATTATGGTCGTTTCATTCTGTCCCCGCTTATGAAAGGTCAAGCCGATACCATAGGTATTGCCATGCGAAGGGCTTTACTTGGAGAAATAGAAGGAACATGTATCACACGTGCAAAATCTGAGAAAGTAGCACATGAATATTCTACGATAGTAGGTATTGAAGAATCAGTACATGAAATTTTACTAAATTTGAAAGAAATTATATTGAGAAGTAATCTGTATGGAGTTATAGACGCATCCATCTGCGTCAGGGGGCCTAGATACGTAACCGCTCAAGATATCATCTCACCACCTTACGTGGAAATAGTTGACACGACACAACATATAGCTAACCTGACGGAACCAATTGATTTGTGTATTGAATTACAAATCAAGAGAGATCGCGGATATCGTATGAAATCCGCAAATAACTCTCAAGATGGAAGTTATCCTATAGATGCTGTATCCATGCCTGTTCGAAATGCGAATCATAGTATTCATTCTTATGGGAATGGGAATGAAAAACAAGAGATACTATTTCTAGAAATATGGACGAATGGAAGTTTAACTCCTAAGGAAGCACTTTATGAAGCTTCTCGTAATTTGATTGATTTATTTATTCCTTTTCTACATGTGGAGGAAGAGGACATTAATTTCGAAGAAAATAAAAACAGGTTTCCTCTACCCCTTTTTACCTTTCAAGATAGATTAACTAATCTAAAGAAAAACAAAAAAGGAATTGGAATTCCATTGAAATGTATTTTTATTGACCAA